ATGCGCATTGTTTTAATAGTGTAAATAAGCGCAATTTGGGCCCAAAATAAGCCAGTAGAGATTTTCCTGTTTCCGGGGGTTTTCAGGAGTCTTAACAATCTCTCGAGTTTAGGGGGGTAGGGGGGTTTTACGCGCAGAAACCGGGGGTCATATCAGGTATCTCTCGAGTGAACAAGCAGTCTTTATGCTCTTGAGATTATCATATGCAATTCTTATGTAAAGTCTTTTCAACGCTCATACTATTACCCCGCCTGGATCACTAAATGCTCACCCTTGTTAGTTATTACCGTGTGCGCTCTGTAATGTCAAGTGAAAGGAAAAAAAAAAAAGAAAACCCCTTGCACGATGGAGTGAACGCCCGGCATGCTGGGTTATCTCACCTGTGTACTCCACCATTAACTTATGTAAGCGTCGATGAAAGTGCGGGGAGTAAATCAATCAATGGCCCTGAAGTAGGAACCAAATGCCAGGAATAATTCACTGTGTGTTACCCCCACGAATACTTGTCCCTCACCTTCAATAACCGTTAGCAATATAGAAATCAACTGATGGTCGGTTCTTACTACATCGATTACTGATATCTGACGGGATGTTGGGAAACGTATAACTTAACCCATGGACTCGAGGTGTTCGGTCTTAAGTTTCGCTTACTCTTGAGTGTGTAGTTTGGTCGGTATCTTGCCATTTGCTTTAAAATACGTCTTCGTAATATGGTGTTGTATGAATGGTGTAATCCTATATATGCTGATAAATCATATAATGTCCTGGAATGCCAATGAAATGGTTAATATCAATTAATGGTGATAATACATATATGCATAATACACATTTATTGTAAACGTGCATACGCGCAAAGAATAGTTTAGCTTAGAATCCTAGCTTTGGGAGTTAGGGGTAGGAGTTAGAATCTCCTTTCTTTGAGCAGTAGGGGGGACTTTAACCTCCGGCATCCGGCTTACAAGACCGGCGCTCTTGCGCTGAGCTACTAGTGCATGATCATCCGAGGGCTTTATTTTCCGCCCAGCCGGCTAGGGGCGCGAGGCCGAGGAAAAGGAAGAAGTACAAGAAGGATGCAACTTGGCCAATAATAATGTAGGGGTCCTCTACGGGTATGCCGCCAATCCATGTTAGGATGGCGACGTCCGCGATGAGTGTTCAAAATAAGAATTGTGTGACTGGTCGGAATGTTAGGCCACGTTGCTTAGAGGTGTGTAGAATAGGAACAACCATAAGGATGAGGATAGAGGCTAGCAGGGCTAGAACTCCGCCCAGTTTGTTGGGGATGGACCGAAGGATTGCGTAGGCAAACAGAAAATATCACTCAGGTTTAATATGAGGTGGCGTAACCAAGGGGTTGGCAGGGGTAAAGTTATCAGGGTCGCCCAAGAGGTTTGGTGAAAAGAGTGCAAGGGCTGTGAGAGCAGTAACTAAGGCTGCAAAGCCTAGAAGATCTTTATATGAAAAGTAGGGGTGAAAAGAGATTTTATCAGCATCTGAGTTCAAGCCAAGGGGGTTGTTTGAGCCGGTCTGGTGAAGGAAAAGAAGATGAACTAACGAGGCGCCCGCAATAACAAACGGGAAAAGGAAATGGAAGGCAAAGAAGCGGGTTAATGTAGCGTTATCAACCGAAAAGCCCCCTCAAATTCATTGAACCAAAGAGCCTCCAACATAGGGGACTGCAGAGAGGAGATTGGTGATGACGGTTGCACCTCAAAACGACATTTGACCTCAAGGCAAGACGTAGCCAACAAAGGCCGTCATCATAACAAGAAGAAGCAGAACAACCCCGATGTTTCATGTCTCCTTGTAGAGGTAGGAGCCATAGTATAATCCTCGGCCAACATGTATATAAAGGCAAATAAAAAAGAAAGATGCGCCGTTGGCATGAAGGTTTCGGATAAGTCAACCGTAGTTAACATCTCGGCAAATGTGGCCAACAGAGGAAAAGGCAGTTGCGATGTCTGACGTGTAATGTATGGCAAGAAAAAGGCCAGTAAGGATCTGAATTACTAAACAAAGACCGAGTAAGGAACCAAAGTTTCATCATACTGAGATATTAGAGGGGGATGGTAAGTCAACCAGTGCATTGTTCGCGATTTTTAGTAGCGGGTGGGTTTTTCGTAGGCTTGTCATTAGTGGTTCTTGTAGTTGAATAACAACGGTGGTTTTTCAAGCCATTAGTCCTGGTTAAAATCCTGGCAGGAATTATGACCTATATTATGTGTTTGTTCTTATTGGGGCTAGTATTAGGCTTAGTAGCTGTTGCTTCTAATCCTTCTCCGTATTTTGCTGCTTTAGGGTTAGTAGTTGTAGCGGGGATAGGGTGTGGTGTCCTGGTGGGGCACGGAGGTCCGTTTTTATCCTTAGTTTTATTCTTAATCTATCTCGGGGGAATACTTGTCGTGTTTGCATATTCGGCGGCCTTGGCTGCCGAGCCGTTCCCGGAGGGCTTAGGAAGTCGTCCTGTTGTAGCTTATATGGTACTATACGTGATGGGGGTGTGCCTGGCCTCTAGTGCAGTGTGGGGAGGGTGATACGAGTCGTCCTGGGTTCCGGCGGATGAGCTTGGGGAGTTTTCTATATCTCGGGGGGATATTGGGGGAGTGGCGCTGATATACTCGTTTGGTGGGGGAATACTGGTAATCAGTGCGTGAGTGCTCCTACTTACGTTGTTTGTTGTTTTAGAGCTAACGCGTGGACTAAGCCGAGGGACTCTCCGGGCAGTTTAATAGGCAGCTAAAAGAAGGGCGAGGGTAAGGGAGAGGAGAAACAAGGCCAGATAGGTTTTAATTAAGCCTTGTTGCGTATTGCTAATTGTAGTTACGAGAGGGATGTTAGAGGAAGCAAGCGCTTTAGGGCCAACCTTCTCGATCCAGGTTTGATCAAGTATCTGGCTAGCAACTGTTTGGCCTAGTACAAGGTTGAGTTTTGGAGCGAAACGGTGAACCAGGGAAGGGAAAAACCCAAGCATATTAGAGAAATGGTGAAGGGGTAAATGAGGGGTTGTTTGATACTGCTTGTTTGTTAGGGAGGCTAATTCTAAAGCCAGAAGGAGGCCCGTGATTGTGACGACAAGAGCGGCTAGTTTAAGAAGCGGAGGTATGGTTATGATTGGGGTTTTAAGGGGAACGATACTCGAGGTAATTAAAAGGCCCGCGACAATGCTGCCTCATGCAAGTCGCTTGATAGGACTAATAACGGCGGAGTTGTTTTCATTAATTGGGGAAAGTGAGTTAAATCGTGGGTGGCCTATAGATACAAAAAAGATTACGCGAAGGCTGTAAATTGCTGTGAAAGAGGTGGCTAAAAGGGTAAGAACCAGGGCCCAGGCGTTTAGGTGCGATGTATTTAGGGCCTCAATAATTGCGTCTTTTGAGAAAAACCCCGCGAGAAAGGGGGTACCCGTAAGGGCAAGACTGCCGATTGTAAGGCAAGAAGAGGTAAAAGGAGTAAGATGATGTATGCCCCCCATTTTGCGGATGTCTTGCTCGTCATTAAGACTGTGAATTACTGAACCGGAGCAGAGAAAAAGTATTGCTTTAAAAAAAGCGTGGGTACAAATGTGTAGAAAGGCAAGCTGGGGCTGGTTAAGTCCAATGGTTACTATCATAAGGCCAAGCTGACTGGATGTCGAGAAGGCAACAATTTTCTTGATATCATTTTGGGTTAAAGCACATGTGGCCGTAAAAAGGGTCGTTAGGGCTCCCAGGCATAGGCAGGTGGTTAAGGCGGTTTGGTTCCCGTCTAAAAGAGGACTCATGCGGATGAGCAAAAAAATACCAGCAACAACTATAGTGCTAGAGTGTAGTAGGGCAGATACCGGCGTAGGACCTTCCATGGCCGAGGGAAGCCAGGGATGAAGTCCGAACTGGGCGGATTTACCCGTGGCGGCAACAATTAGTCCTAAGAGAGGAAAAGTGAGATCGAAGTCCTTAGAGGCTGCAAAAATTTGTTGTATTTCTCACGAGTTTAGGTTCATAGCTATTCAGGCTATGGTAAAAATTAGGCCAATATCTCCTACACGATTATAGACAACGGCCTGAAGAGCAGCAGTGTTAGCATCGGCCCGGCCGTATCATCACCCGATGAGAAGAAACGACATAATGCCGACACCTTCCCACCCAATAAATAGTTGAAATATATTATTGGCTGTTACTAGAACAACCATAGCAATAAGAAAAATTAAGAGGTACTTGAAGAAACGGTTCATATTGGGGTCGGCATGTATGTACCAGGCTGCAAACTCAAGGATAGATCATGTTACGTACAGGGCAATAGGGGTAAAAATAACTGAGTAGTGATCAAATTTAAGGCTAATGTTGATATCAAAGCAGGTTGTGTTCATTCAGCTTCATGAGGTAACAATTGTCTCCGCACCTTCATTAAAGAACAAGAACAGGGGGAGAAGGCTAACAAAGAAAGCCAGTTTTACTGCCGTTTTAACGTGGGAGACAGCCCAGTCAGGAGATTGGGGTTGAGGGGAGAGAGTGGAGAGCACAGGGTAGGCCAACAGTGTAAAAATAATAATTAAACTTGACGTTATCATAAGGGAAGTGGGGTGCATAGCTACTACTTGGATTTGCACCAAGAGTTTTTGGTTCCTAAGACCAATGGATGAGCTGTTATCCTTCAGAAGCAGTTCGAGTGAGCCCTGGGGTTCAACCAAGGTCGCGGAGATTAGCAGTCTTCGTTGCTGGCGAGCCTCTCTCGGTGGATAAGGGGGGTTTAACCCCTGTCTTTAGAATCACAATCTAATATTTTTACTTAAACTATATCTACATGAAGCTCAGCCTCAGATTAGTTCGGGCTTCAGAATAAGTAGAAGCAGGGGCATAATATGAAGAGCCATAAGGAGGTGTTCCCGGGTATGAGAGGGGGGTAGCGCAATAATATGGGTTGGAAGAGGGCCTCGTTGAGTTATAAGGAACATATACAGGGAGTAACTTGCGGTAATAAGAGTTCCTGCCCCCGTTAGTACAAGTGTTCATCAGGATCAGTTAAATATAGAAGCAATAATCATAATTTCCCCCATGAGATTGGGAAGAGGGGGAAGTGCTAAGTTTGCAAGGCTTGCAACGAATCATCAAGTTGTCATTAGGGGGAGAACCATTTGGAGGCCTCGGGCTAAAAGTATAGTTCGACTGTGGGTCCGTTCATAGCTTGTGTTGGCAAGGCAGAAAAGTGCGGAGGATGCAAGGCCATGGGCAATTATAAGAATAAGAGCTCCGCTAAAGCCTCAAGGGGTTTGAATAAGAATTCCTCCTACAACCAGGCCTATATGACTGACGGAAGAATAGGCGATGAGCGACTTCAAGTCTGTCTGACGTAGACAGATTGAGCCTGTTATAATTACTCCTCAAAGGGCAAAAACAATAAAGGGATAACTTAGCTCCTGAGTAAGGGGGTCTAGCATAGCTACTATTCGCATTATGCCGTAGCCCCCCAATTTCAGAAGCACAGCAGCAAGGATCATCGAACCTGCAACTGGGGCTTCGACGTGTGCTTTAGGAAGTCAAAGATGAACTCCGTACAAGGGCATTTTTACTAAAAAGGCAAGAAGACAACCAGCTCATCAGAGTTTATCCGCGTAAGATGTGAGCTGAACGGGGTCTGAGTACTGGAGGGTTAGTAGGGAGAGGGTGCCGGCACTGTTCTGAAGGAGAAGGAGGGCAACTAGGAGAGGGAGAGATCCAGCGAGAGTATAGAAGAGGAAATAAACACCTGCGTTTAAACGCTCGGTTTGATTACCCCAACGAGTAATAATAATTAGGGTGGGGATAAGGGTAGCTTCAAATATAACATAAAACATGATGATTTCGGTGGCTCCAAAAGCTAGAATTAAAAAGATCTGAAGGGATGTCAGCAGGGTAATATATGTGCGTTGACGGTTAAGAGGTTCGAGGGCTGTGTGGTTCTGACTTGCAATAATCATTAATGGAAGGAGCCAGCAGGTAAGTACAAGGAGAGGTGTAGACAGAGGGTCTGTTGCCATATAATTATTAAGGCTTGATCAGCCAGTTTCTGATATGTTTAGTAGTCAGGATAGGCTAAGGAGGGCAATAATAAGACTATGAGTAAGAGTTGTAGGCCACAATCATTTAGGTTTTACCATTCAGGCAGTTGGGACGAGCATAAGAGTAGGGATGAGAATTTTTAGCATTGTAGAAGGTTTAGGCTTTGTAAATGGTCGGTGCCATGAGTTCGTGCGGTAGCTACTAATAAGGCGAGACCGGCACTTGCTTCACAAGCCGAGAATGCTAATAGGAGCATAGGAGCGGCGGAAAAATTAGTAGCCCCAAGCTGAAGGGTCCATAAGGAGAGAGCAATAAATAGAGAAAGTATTATACCTTCTAAGCAGAGAAGGGCGGAAAGAAGGTGAGTGCGGTGGAAGGCTAGGCCAGTCAGGCCTAGTATGAAAGCCGAGGAAAAGGCAAAGTGAACGGGGGTCATTAGGTAATTATGGACTTTAACCATAAGTTTTTGAGCCGAAATCAAAGGTTTTTCTTAAACTAATTGCCTATTCAGCTCATTCTAGGCCCCCCTGGAGTCATTCGTAAATTAGACCTAGGGTGAGTAGACTCAAGACTAATGTGGCCCATATAAATGTTAATAAAGGAGAAACTAGCTGATCTCCTCAGGGAAGAGGTAACAGCAGGGCAATTTCCAAGTCAAAGAGTAAAAAGAGGATTGCGACTAGGAAAAATCGTAAGGAGAAAGGGAGGCGTGCTGATCCAAGAGGGTCAAAACCGCATTCATAGGGTGAAAGCTTCTCATGGTCGGGGGTTATCTGTGGGAGTCAAAAAGAGACAAGAGCTAAAACGACGGAGAGAGCGGCGGTAATAGTAATTACAGTTGTAACTAAGTTCATTATCTTTCCTTGGGCTTTAGCCAAGACCGGGTGATTGGAAGTCACTTATACTAACTTTAGTACTAGAAAGATTAAGAGCCTCATCAGTAGATGGAGATGTATAGGAACAATCAGACAACGTCGACGAAGTGTCAGTATCAGGCGGCTGCTTCAAATCCGAAGTGATGTTCGGATGTAAAATGATATCGAATTTGACGAAGTAAGCAAATGGCTAGGAAAGTAGAGCCCATGATTACGTGTAGTCCATGAAAGCCGGTAGCTACAAAGAAGGTAGATCCGTAGACGCCGTCTGCGATTGTAAAGGGGGCCTCATAATACTCTAAGCCCTGAAGGAAAGTAAAATAAAATCCAAGGAGAATGGTTAATGTAAGGGACTGGATGGCTTGCTTCCGTTCTCCCTCTATAATGCTATGATGAGCTCAGGTAACCGTAACTCCGGAGGCGAGAAGGACTGCCGTATTAAGCAAGGGAACCTCAAAGGGGTCGAGGGCAGTGATGCCCGTGGGTGGTCAGCAGCCCCCCAGTTCAGGAGTGGGAGCAAGACTCGCGTGATAAAAGGCCCAGAAGAACCCGAGGAAGAAAAAAACTTCTGAGGTAATGAAAAGAATCATACCATAGCGAAGCCCTTTTTGAACGGGGGGTGTGTGGTGGCCCTGAAAAGTGCCTTCTCGCACGATGTCTCGTCATCACTGGTATATAGTAAGAAGGAGGAGGGCTATCCCTAGTGTTATTAAGGTTGTAGATTGGAAGTGGAACCAGGTTGCGAGACCTGATGTCATTAAGAGGGCAGCAACTGCGCCCGTTAAGGGCCAAGGGCTGGGGTCAACTATATGGTAGGGGTGTGCTTGATGGGCCATTAAACGTTTTCTTGTAGATAAAGGGTTAAGAGGAGAACAAATACGTAGGCTTGAATCATAGCGACAGCGATTTCTAAAAGGGTTAGAAGGACGAGGACCGTAGATGTCAGAAGGGCTACGGCAGGTATTAAAGGCAGAAGAACGAACGCAGCTGTTGCAATTAGTTGAATTAAAAGATGACCAGCTGTTAAATTTGCTGTTAGTCGAACTCCTAATGCAAGAGGGCGGATGAATAGGCTAATTGTTTCGATGACAATAAGGACCGGAATAAGGGGGCCGGGGGTGCCTTCGGGTAGAAGATGTCCTAGAGCGTGGGTGGGTTGGTTTCGTATTCCAATAATTACGGTTGCAAGTCAAAGAGGGGTTGCAAGGCCGAGATTAAGAGAGAGTTGAGTGGTAGGGGTGAAAGTATATGGGAGGAGGCCTAACATATTTAGGGTAATTAAGAAGATTATTAAGGAGGTCAAAAGAGCAGCCCATTTATGTCCTCCTAGACTAAGGGGAAGAAGAAGCTGCTGTGTGAAGCGGTTAATAAACCATCCTTGAAGAGCGAGAAAGCGATTATTTAGTCACCGAGCTGTGGGGGTGGGGAATAGAATTCAAGGGAGGGTAAGAGCAAGGGCTATTAAAGGAATTCCCAAGAAAGTGGGGCTCATAAATTGGTCGAAGAAGCTTAGTGTCATGGTCAGGTTCAGGGTTCTGTTTTAGGTTTCTCAGTGCTTTGAAGCGTTGGTTCGTTTGGGAAAGTGTGGGCTAATACTTTAGCGGGAATAATGGTCAAGAAAACTAATCACGAGAAGACTAGAATTGCAAATCAAGGCGCGGGGTTGAGTTGGGGCATATCGCTAGGGGTGGTTGGGAGCCACCAATCTTTAGCTTAAAAGGCTAACGCTAGGCCCTATTTAGCTTCTTAGCGAGGCGTCTTCAAGTATTCGGGATGATCAGTTTTCAAAGTGTTCTAGAGGAACTGCTTCGACTACGATAGGCATAAAGCTGTGGTTTGCTCCGCAAATTTCAGAGCATTGACCATAAAAAACGCCTGGTCGGGAGGCGATAAAGGCTGTCTGATTTAAACGACCTGGAACTGCGTCTATTTTAATTCCTAGGGCCGGGACTGCTCATGAGTGGAGAACATCATCTGCGGAAACCAAAACTCGAATAGGAGACTCTACGGGAATTACTATGCGGTGATCTGCTTCTAAAAGGCGGAATTGGCCGGGGGTTAAATCTTGTGTGGGGATCATGTATGCGTCAAACCCAAGGTCTTCATAATCGGTGTATTCGTAGCTTCAGTATCACTGATGGCCTACGGCTTTAATCGTGAGAAGGGGATTATTAATTTCATCTATAAGATAGAGAATGCGAAGGGAAGGGAGGGCAATAAGAATTAGAATAATTGCTGGGAGGACAGTTCAGATAATTTCAATTTCTTGGGAATCTAAAATGTACTTGTTGGTTAGTTTGGTGGAAACTATAGCCACAATAATGTAAAGCACTAAAGTGCTAATTAAAAAAACGATTATTAAGGCGTGGTCGTGAAAATGAAGAAGTTCTTCTATTACAGGTGAAGCTGCATCTTGAAATCCTAGCTGTGAGGGATGGGCCATTAGAGGAAAAGGGGTAAGACACGCGGGGGTTTAACCCACGACTCCGCCTCGACAAGGCGGTGTGATATTCTTTTTTACCAGTGTCTTATAAAGAAAGTGACAGAGCGGTTATGTGGTTGGCTTGAAACCAACACATGGGGGTTCGACTCCTCCCTTTCTCGTTAGTTTGATTGAACTTGAACAAATGCAGGTTCCTCGAAGGTGTGGTAAGGGGGAGGGCAGCCGTGTAGTCACTCTACGTTTGTTGTCGTGAGTTCTACTGCTAGGACTTCTCGTTTAGCAGCAAATGCTTCTCAAATAATAAATAGGAACATAATAACTGCCACTAAAGAGATCAAAGACCCAATTGAGGAGACGGTGTTTCACAAGGTGTAAGCATCCGGATAGTCTGAATATCGTCGAGGTATTCCAGCAAGGCCCAAGAAGTGTTGGGGGAAGAAGGTTAAATTTACACCAGCGAACATTACTCCGAAGTGGATTTTTGTTCAAGTGCTGTGAAGGGTATATCCTGAAAATAAGGGGAATCAGTGTACGAAACCGGCTACAATAGCAAAGACAGCTCCTATGGAGAGGACGTAGTGGAAGTGGGCAACTACGTAATAAGTATCATGAAGTACAATATCGAGGGAGGAGTTAGCAAGAATAATTCCTGTTAAACCGCCTACTGTAAAAAGAAAAATAAAGCCCAGGGCTCAAAGAAGGGGAGTTTCTCACTTGATGGAGCCCCCGTGTAGAGTTGCGAGTCAGCTAAAGACTTTTACACCTGTGGGGATTGCAATAATCATAGTAGCAGAGGTAAAATAGGCACGGGTGTCTACATCTATGCCTACTGTGAATATGTGATGGGCTCACACAATAAAGCCTAGAAGGCCGATGGCCATCATTGCCCATACTATACCCATGTAACCAAAAGGCTCTTTTTTACCTGAGTAGTAGGCAACAATGTGTGAAATCATTCCGAAGCCGGGGAGAATAAGAATGTATACCTCAGGGTGGCCAAAGAATCAAAATAAGTGTTGGTAAAGGATGGGGTCCCCTCCTCCGGCGGGGTCAAAGAAAGTGGTGTTAAGATTACGGTCTGTTAGAAGTATTGTGATACCAGCTGCGAGCACGGGAAGTGAAAGAAGTAGTAGAACGGCTGTGATAAGCACTGATCAAACAAAGAGGGGTGTTTGGTACTGGGAAATGGCAGGAGGTTTTATGTTAATAATAGTTGTGATGAAGTTGATTGCCCCGAGAATCGAAGAAATCCCTGCTAAGTGAAGGGAAAAGATTGTTAAGTCAACAGAGGCCCCTGCATGAGCTAAATTACCCGAAAGAGGGGGGTATACAGTTCACCCAGTTCCGGCTCCCGCCTCTACACCAGAAGAGGCAAGAAGGAGAAGAAAAGCCGGGGGCAGAAGCCAAAAACTCATGTTGTTTATTCGGGGAAATGCTATGTCTGGGGCTCCGATCATTAAGGGAATAAGTCAGTTTCCAAACCCTCCAATCATGATTGGTATTACTATAAAGAAAATTATTACGAACGCATGGGCCGTAACGATTACGTTATAAATCTGGTCGTCCCCTAAGAGGGCGCCGGGCTGGCTTAGCTCCGCTCGAATGAGGAGGCTTAAAGCTGTGCCTACTATTCCAGCTCATGCACCAAATACTAGATAAAGGGTGCCAATGTCTTTGTGATTAGTCGAGAAAAATCAGCGTGTGATGGCCACAGGTAGGATGGCTGAGCTTTTAAGCGGTGGATTGTAGTCCCATAGACAGAGGTTTGAGTCCTCTTCTTACCAAGCCCTAAGGTGTTTAACACATAAGATTGCAAATCTTAAGAGGCAGACTAACTCCTGCTAGGGCTTTCCCCCGCCTTCTAAATGCTTGACAAGGCGGGGGAAAGTAGGTTGATGCCCGCTGGTTTGAGCGCTTAGCTGTTAACTAAGAATTTGCAGGATCGAGGCCTGCCGACCTAGAAAGGCTTTAGCTTAATTAAAGTGTCTGTTTTGCATGCAGGCGATGTGGGGTAATATCCCGCAAGCCTTATCAGGGGCTGGGAGATTCTCACTCCCGCTTAGGGCTTTGAAGGCCCTTGGTCTCGTGCTAGCCTAAGCCTCTTAAAGGGTGAGTAGTGCTACCGCGGCGGGGGTTAAAGGCAGCAGCAGGAGGGTCGCTGTGGTTGAGATAGCGAGGGGTAAAGTAAGCTGGGGGGAGGAAAAGCGTCAGGGGGTAACCCCAATAGTGCTATTAGGGGATATAGTCAAAGTTATAGCATAGGAAAGACGGAGGTAGAAGTAAAGGCTGAGTAGGGCGGTGAGTGCAGCAAGTGTTGCGGCAGGGGCGAGATCATGTTTGGTGAGCTCTTGTAAGATAAGCCATTTCGGTATAAACCCGGTAAGAGGGGGGAGACCCCCTAAGGAGAGTAATACCAACGGAGCGAGGGATGTTAGGGCTGGGGCTTTCGCTCAGGAGGTTGCTAGGGCGTTTAGGGTAGTCGAAGCATTTAGTTTAAACACAAGGAAAGTTGAGAAGGTTATAATAAAATATGTAAAAAGAGTAAGAAGAGTTAAGGAGGGGGAGAACTGTAAAACAAGGATTATCCACCCAAGATGTCCAATGGAAGAATAGGCAAGAATTTTACGGAGCTGGGTTTGATTAAGACCGCCTCATCCTCCGACGAGGGTCGAGGTAAGGCCGAGTACAATAAGAAGGGCAGAGTTAGCGGGTTGAATTTGCATAAGTAGGGCAAAAGGTGCTAACTTTTGTCAAGTAGACAAAATTAGTCCGGTGGTAAGGTCTAAACCTTGAAGGACTTCTGGTAATCATGCATGAATCGGGGCGAGGCCAAGTTTTAACGCAAGGGCAATAGTAATCAAGGTAACTGGGAGGGGATGAGATATTTGTTGAATGTCCCATTGTCCTGTTATCCAGGCATTAGTGGTGCTCGCAAAAAGAAGTATTGCTGCTCCGGTGGCTTGGGTTAAAAAATATTTGGTGGTGGCTTCAACCGCTCGTGGGTGGTGATGTTGTGCCATCAAGGGAATAATGGCGAGGGTATTTATTTCAAGGCCTATCCAAGCGAGGAGTCAATGGGAACTAGCGAAGGTAATTGTCGTTCCCAGGCCTAAACCAAAGAGCAGGGTGGCTAAGATGTACGGGTTCATTAGCAAAGGAAGGAGTTTAACCAACATGTTTGGGGTATGGGCCCAAAAGCTTAATTAGCTGACTTTACTAGGAAGTGGTGTAGTGGAAGCACTGAGAGTTTTGATCTCTCCAGGTAGGGTTCAAACCCCTTCTTTCTAAGGAGCTGGGGGGACTTTAACCCCCATAGTTCACTCTATCAAAGTGGCCCTTTGCTTCAGGCACGGCTCCATGCTATACCTGAGGGGGTAAACCAGCAAAGGCAATCGGGAGGGCGAGATGTCAAATAACTAGAGCTAGCGTTAAGGGAAGAAAATTTTTCCAGATCAAATGCATTAGTTGGTCATATCGGAACCGGGGGTAGGAAGCGCGAACCCAAAGGAAAACAACGGAGAGAAGGGCCGCTTTGGTCATAAGGTTAACGGCAGTTAGTTCAGGGATGGAAGGAATATGAGAAGCACCCAAGAAAAGGGTGGCGGATAATGTATTCATAAGCAAAATATTGGCATACTCAGCTAAAAAGAAGAGGGCGAAGGGGCCCCCCGCGTACTCGACATTAAAGCCTGAAACAAGTTCGGATTCTCCCTCAGTTAAGTCAAAAGGCGCGCGGTTAGTCTCGGCTAGGGTGGAGATGTACCACATGGCTGCTAGGGGCCAGGCAGGTAAAATTAATCAGACACTTTCTTGAGCAACATTAAAGGTCTGTAACGTAAAGCCGCCCGTGAAGATAATAATGTTTAGAAGAATAAGGCCGAGGCTAACTTCATACGAGATAGTTTGGGCAACTGCCCGAAGGGCCCCAATGAGAGCATATTTTGAATTAGAGGCCCACCCAGAACCAAGAATGGAATATACCGCGAGACTGGACAAGGCAAGAATAAATAAAATACCGAGGTTCAGGTCAATTACTGGGTAAGGGAGGGGCATGGGAGCCCAAAGGGTAAGAGCGAGGGTAAGGGCTAAGATTGGTGCTAGCAAAAACAAAAGGGGGGAGGCGGTGGAAGGACGAACGGGTTCTTTAATGAAGAGCTTGAGGCCATCTGCGATAGGTTGCAAGAGCCCGTAAGGCCCTACAATGTTTGGGCCTTTTCGCAACTGCATGTAGCCAAGCACTTTCCGCTCCAGAAGAGTAAGAAAAGCGACTGCTAGAAGAACAGGTACAATAAAGGTTAAGGGGTTAATAATGTGCGTGATGACGGCGGAAATCATAGTTAAGGAGAGGACTTGAACCTCTGTAGAAAGGGCTTAGGTCTTTTGCAATTACCGGGCTCTGCCACCCCAACATGCCTTTTTCTTAGGCAGGAGGGCATGCCCTTTTGCCTAGTTTAGTTGTCTTCATTAGGTAAGGGGGAGGCATACCTGTAGCATGGGCCTCCTCTTCTCGGTCCTTTCGTACTAGAAAAGAGCATAGCATAGATAGAAACTGACCTGGATTACTCCGGTCTGAACTCAGATCACGTAGGACTTTAATCGTTGAACAAACGAACCCTTAATAGCGGCTGCACCATTAGGATGTCCTGATCCAACATCGAGGTCGTAAACCCCCTTGTCGATATGGGCTCTAAAAGAGGATTGCGCTGTTATCCCTAGGGTAACTCGGTCCGTTGATCGGCATTGCCGGATCTTACTGGTCAGAATTTCTGTTTATTAGAGCTGTTGCTCTCAGCTGTAGGAGGGGTTCTCCCATTCCACGTGGGGGTTTTCTAATTCCCCGCGGTCGCCCCAACCAAAGACATTAGGGTAGGTTCCATCTGGTTTAGTCCTTTGTTCAGGGTTATTAACATGATCTACCTTGGTGTCTAAAGCTCCATAGGGTCTTCTCGTCTTATGTTTTCATTCCCGCTTCTGCACGGAAAGATCAATTTCATTGACTGGAAAGAGGAGACAGTTAAGCCCTCGTTATGCCATTCATACAGGTCTCCATTTAAAAGACAAGTGATTGCGCTACCTTCGCACGGTCAAAATACCGCGGCCGTTAAACTAATAGTCACAGGGCAGGCGGGACCTCTTATTTGTTAAGTTTGCAAGAGGCGATGTTTTTGGTAAACAGGCGAGGCTTTATGTGTTTGCCGAGTTCCTTCTCTTTCTTTTAGTCTTTCCCCAGGAGCACACCTGTGTAGGGTTAACGGTTAATTCTTGAATGCTTTTCTTGTTATTTGATCTACTATTCAGTGCCCTCTTTGTTTGGGGCCGTTAATGGTCGGTGGGATGTCCGTTCCGATGTACACGTGTGCAGGGAGAGGGCCAAAGGCCCTCTTATTACTCATATTAGCATAGTCGCTCCCATGGGGGCATGGGAAGGTCCAGTATGTTTAGGGGGATAAGATTTGGTGATCAGGATAAGAAGGGTTAATTAGTATACTTGAGCTTTAACGCTTTCTGAGGGGATGGCTGCTTTTAGGCCCACCCAAATATTTACCTTTAGTTATTATGATCTTTACCCTCCTGATAAAGTTGTGTCTTGGTTCAAAGGGGCTGTACCCCCTTTGACTAACTCCCCCGGTTTCTTAAGTATATCAATAGGGGTTAAACTAAAGGGAAAAGAGAAGCCGGGAGGCTGAACTTCTATTCATTTCTCGGACAACCAGCTATAACTAGGTTCGGTAGGTTTATCACCTCTACTCAAAGCTCTCCCCACTCTTTTGCAACAGAGACGGGTGCGCCCTATTAATAGGCTGTCTTGGAGTAGCTCACCCAGTTTCGGGATACCAAACTAAAGTACTCTTCGCTTGAATTACACTTGCTAAATCATGATGCAAAAGGTACGAGTCTTAATCTCTGCTTTCTTAGGCTTCACTGGGTTATTTCATTTCTCTTTCAGCATTCCCTTGCGGTACTTTCTCTATTGCGCCGTAGGCCCTTTTCTATCGCCTATACTAAGGGGGAAAAATGGTTTGTTTAATAAAAATACTGGTGTACTTAGGGGTTATTAACAGGGGTTTGTTGAAGTTGTTTGAGCGGGCTAGCTACAAAGCTTCAGGGCGACCCGACTTGCACGGATGCCTTCTCAGTGTAAGGGAGATGCTCTTCTATCTTAGCTACGCTCTGATTTTTTCCAAGTGCACCTTCCGGTACACTTACCATGTTACGACTTGCCTCCCCTTTGCGATTATTAGGTTTTAGTTAATTAAGTTGGTAGGCTCGGGGAGAGTGACGGGCGGTGTGTGCGCGCTTCAGGGCCAATTTCAGCGGAACACTCTATTTCCTGCTTACTGCTAAATCCTCCTTCAGATGAACGTTTCAGTGCATCGTCCGTATTCGCTGTAATAGCGAATGTAGCCCATTTCTTCCCTTCCCATACGCTACACCTCGACCTGACGTTTAGGGTTTTACCAGTTTTGCTTACTATTAAACCTTCACAGGGTAAGCTGACGACGGCGGTATATAGGCGGGAAAAACAAGGAAAGGTGAGGTTGAACGGGGGTTATCGGTTCTAGAACAGGCTCCTCTAGGTGGATCTAAAGCACCGCCAAGTCCTTTGGGTTTCAAGCTGATGCTCGTAGTTCCCAGGCGGATAGTGGGTGTAGGTTACTATCAATGTTTAAGGCTAGGCATAGTGGGGTATCTAATCCCAGTTTGCGCCGTAGCTTTCGTGGGTTCAGACTAAATAAAGCCACCTTCGTGGTTGAACTTCTTATCTTCGGGTGCGTATAACAGCCTTGAGGACGTTCGGCTTTAGTATTAATTCTAACTTAACCACTCTTTACGCCGATGTCTGTCAACTTGGGCCTCTCGTATAACCGCGGTGGCTGGCACGAGTTTTACCGGCCCTCTTAGCTTTGACTAAGTCAAGTTTTCACTTATGGCTTAATGTCTATCACTGCTGAGTTCCCTTGAGGGTGTGGCTAAGCAAGGCGTCATGGGCTCACTAGGGATGTGCCTGATACCAGCTCCTTGTTCCCGGGCGGGGAACTGTAGGGCATTCTCACAGGAGTGCGGATACTTGCATGTGTAAGTTTAGCTAAAGTTGATAGTAAAGTCAGGACCAAGCCTTTGTGCTTGCGGAGCTTTCTAGGGCCCATCTTAACATCTTCAGTGTTATGCTTTACTTAAGCTACGCTAGC